TACTGATGGCTATCATACGCCCAAATATCCATATAGTAATGTTCATCTATTACCAAAAACAAGTCATTTATGGATATTAGCAGGAGGTCTATGCAGATCCAATTCCAATATAGTGTCTTTTTCACTCCACAAGGATCAAGATCAAATGAATGCTAATTCATTTTTTCTCAAAGATCTCTTTGATCTCTCACTGACTAATGATCAAGTAAGACATAAATTGTTGGATACTTTTGGTAAAAAAGATAGGGAAAGTCTTGACTATTCAAAACCTTATCGAATCATATCTAAGGGTCATTGGAATCTCATAGAGCCTTCTACTTATATTCGTCAAGAGAATTCTTTGGCGAAAAAGCGAAGAAATAGATTTGTGATTCCCTTACAATATGATCAAGAACAAGAAAAGAAACTAATACCCTGTTTTGGTATTTCGATTAAAATACCTATAAATGGTATTTTACGTAGAAATAGTATTCTTGCTTATTTTGATGATCCGCGATACAGAAGAAGCAGTTCAGGAATTACTAAATATGGGATTGTCGAAGTAGATTCAATCGTAAAAAAAGAAGATTTGATTGAGTATCGAGGAGCAAAAGATTTTAGTCCGAAATACCAAATGCAAATGAAAGTAGATCAATTTTTTTTCATTCCCGAGGAAATACATATCTTACCCGGATCTTCGCCCATAATGGTCCGGAACAATAGTATCATTGGAGTAGATACACGACTTGTTTTAAATATAAATACAAGAAGTCGAGTAGGTGGATTAGTCCGAGTGGAGAGAAAAAAGAAAAGTATAGAACTGAAAATATTTTCTGGAGATATTCATTTTTATGGAGAGGTGGATAAAATATCTAGGCACAGTGGCATTTTGATACCACCAGGAATCGGAAAAAAAGATTCTAAAGGATCAAAAAAATTGAAAAATTGGATCTATGTCCAACGCATTACACCTACCAAAAAAAAGTATTTTGTTTTGGTTCGGCCCGTAGTCACATATGAAATAGCTGATGGGATAAATTTAGCAACACTTTTCTATCAGGATCTCTTGCAGGAAAAGAATAATGTCCAACTTCGAATTGTCAATTATATACTTTATGAAAATGGCAAGTCAATTCGAGGAATTTCTCACACAAGTATTCAATTAGTTCGAGCTTGCTTAGTATTGACTTGGGACCAAGAAAAAAAGAGTTCTATAGAAGAAAAGGTTCATGCTTCTTTTGTTGAAATAAGGACAAATGATCTGCTTTGTTATTTCATCCGAATTGAGTTAGTAAAGTCCACTCTTTCGTATACCGAAAAAAGGTATGATACGGCAGGTTCAGGATTGATTTCCAATAATGAATTAGATCGTATTCATAGAAAAAATCCTTTTGATTCCAAGGCGAAGATTCAAATATTTCCCCAACATCAGGGAACTCTTGGTACGTTGTTGAATCGAAATAAGGAATGCCAATCTTTCCTAATTTTGTCATCATCCAATTGTTCTCGAATTGGTCCCTTCAATACTTCGAGATATAATAATGCGACAAAAGAATTGGATCCCATGACTCCAATTAGGTATTTGTTGGGTCCTTTAGGTACTATTGTGCCTAGAATAGTAAATTCTCGTTCATCTTACTATTTAAGAACTTATAATCAAGTCTTTTTAAAGAAATCTTTTTTGCTTGAAAATTTTCAACAGACTTTCCAAGTGCTTCAAGTACCTCCATTTCAATACTGTTTCCTAGATGAAAATAGTAGGATTTATAATCCCGATCCTTGCAGTAACATCATTTGGAATTCATTCCATTTGAATTGGTGTTTTCTCCATCACGATTCTTGTGAAGAGGCATGGACAATAATTAGCCTTGGACAATTCCTTTGTGAAAATGTATATCTATTGAAATATGGATCACGCATAAAAAAATCTGGTCAAATTTTCATTGTTCATGTTGATTCTCTAGTTATAAGATCAGCTAAGCCCTATTTGGTCACTCCAGGAGCAACTGTCCATGGTCATTATGGGGAAACCTTTTATGAAGGAGATACATTAATTACATTTATATATGAAAAGTCGAGATCTGGTGACATAACGCAAGGTCTTCCAAAAGTAGAACAAATCTTAGAAGTTCGTTCAATTGATTCAATATCGATGAACCTCGAAAGAAGAGTTGAAGGTTGGGACGAACGTATCCGAAGGATTCTTGGGATCCCCTGGGGATTCTTGATTGGAGCTGAACTAACCATAGCCCAAAGTCGTATCTCTTTGGTTAATAAGATACAAAAGGTTTATCGATCCCAGGGGGTACAGATCCATAATAGACATCTAGAGATTATTGTACGTCAAGTAACATCAAGAGTTTTGGTTTCCGAAGATGGAATGTCTAATGTTTTTTTACCTGGGGAATTTATTGGATTGTTGCGAGCAGAACGAGCAGGGCGCGTTTTGGCCGAATCAATCTGTTATCGGGCAATCTTATTGGGAATAACGAAGTCATCTCTGAATACTCAAAGTTTCATATCCGAAGCAAGTTTTCAAGAAACTGCTCGAGTTTTAGCAAAAGCTGCTCTACGAGGTCGTATTGATTGGTTGAAAGGCCTGAAAGAAAACGTTGTTCTGGGGGGGATTATACCGGTTGGTACCGGATTCAATAAATTAGTACATCGTTCAAAGCAAGACAAAAACATTCATTTGAAAATCAAAAGGAAAAATCTATTCGAGTTGGAAATGAGCGATATTTTGCTACACCATAGAGAATTATTTTGTTCTTGTGCCCAAGAACTTTCCATGAGACATCAGACCAATCTTTTACGTAATGTATCCTAACAAGAGGTTTATTCTTTTTATTTTAACTCTCTGGTCCGATTATGGATTTCATAATCAATGAAATAAAAAAGAAAGAATGAAATTCATGGTTTGGGTCGTAGATCAATGGTCAATCCTGGTAGAAGGTTCCGTCGGAACAATTCTTTATTTCATAAGGTACTGAATCTATTTGAAAAAAAAAAATAAAAAGAGAAAGTGTGGGAAAATGGGAAGACGATATTGGAACATCAATTTGGAAGAAATGATGGAAGCAGGAATTCATTTTGGTCATGTTACTAAGAAATGGAATCCTAGAATGGCTCCTTACATCTCGTCAAAGCGTAAAGGTATTCATATTACAAATCTTACTATAACTGCTCGTTTTTTATCAGAAGCCTGCGATTTAGTTTTTGATGCAGCAAGTAGGGGAAAAAGATTCTTAATCGTTGGCACCAAAAAGAAAGCAGCGGATTTAGTAGCATCAGCAGCAATAAGGGCTCGATGTCATTATGTTAATAAAAAATGGCTTGGTGGTATGTTAACGAATTGGTCTACTACAGAAACAAGACTTCAGAAGTTCAGGGACTTAAGAGCAGAACAAAAGATGGGGAAACTCAATCGTCTCCCTAAAGGAGATGCAGCAATGTTGAAGAGAAAGTTATCTACTTTGCAAGCATATCTTGGCGGGATCAAATATATGACGGGATTGCCCGATATTGTAATTATCGTGGATCAGCAAGAAGAATATACGGTTCTTCGAGAATGTGTCATTTTGGGTATTCCGACGATTTGTTTAATCGATACAAATTGTGATCCAGATCTTGCAGATATTTCTATTCCGGCCAACGATGATGCTATCGCTTCGATTCGATTGATTCTTACCAAATTAGTATCTGCAATTTGTGAGGGTCATTCTAGTTATATAAAAAATGGTTGATTATCTTATCATTATTCTTAAGAAGAAGAAAGAAGAAGGTTAGTTTGTTTTTGGTGAACTCTCTTTGATTGTTACTCTTTTAGTTTGCATCTTTTGGAGTTTGAACTATGTTTTGACTATCAAATAATATTTAAAAGAAAAGATAAAAATGATTGGTATTTTTTTTATGTGATTTCTCGGTATCCGAAATATACGATTCATAACTTAACTTCATGAATGAATATAGGTGAATTGAGAAAGAGATGGTTGAATAAAAATAATCACTTTTTTGAAGTTCGATTTCTGTTAGAGGACAATATGAATGTTATACCATGTTCCATTAAAACACTCAAAGGGTTATACGATATATCAGGTGTAGAAGTAGGCCAACATTTATATTGGCAAATAGGAGGTTTACAAATTCATGCCCAAGTACTTATCACTTCTTGGGTTGTAATTGCTATCTTATTAGGTTCAGTCATCATAGCTGTTCGGAATCCGCAAACCATTCCGACCAACGGTCAGAATTTCTTTGAATATGTCCTTGAATTTATTCAAGACTTGAGCAAAACTCAGATTGGAGAGGAGTATGGTCCTTGGGTTCCTTTTATAGGAACGATGTTCCTATTTATTTTTGTTTCTAACTGGTCAGGTGCTCTTTTACCTTGGAAAATCATAAAATTACCTCATGGGGAGTTAGCTGCGCCCACGAATGATATAAATACTACTGTTGCTTTAGCTTTACCTACGTCAGTGGCATATTTCTATGCGGGTCTCAGGAAAAAAGGATTGGGATATTTCGGGAAATACATTCAACCAACTCCAATACTTTTACCAATTAATATTCTAGAAGATTTCACAAAACCTTTATCTCTTAGTTTTCGACTTTTCGGTAATATATTGGCTGATGAATTAGTGGTTGTTGTTCTTGTTTCTTTAGTGCCTTCAGTAGTTCCTATACCTGTCATGTTTCTTGGATTATTTACAAGTGGTATTCAAGCTCTTATTTTTGCAACTTTGGCCGCGGCTTATATAGGTGAATCCATGGAGGGTCATCATTGACTCACTTTCAAAATAGTCTTTTTTGAATCTTATCCCAATTCAAGCAATGCGGGGGTTCGGGGTTCAATATAATCCACTGGGTTGGAGAAGAGAATGCAAATAGCTACATGTATGTATATATGAATAAATATATATGATATTGCAGAATTTGGAAGATAAAGAAGGGTTGGAGATCATGTATATGTAATACCTATGAGTATCAATCTTTGTGTATGTTTTGAAGAATGGTTTCAGAATACAATTTAATAGAATAATAAAATGCAGGTGATTTACGTTATGAAAAAAAAGTATATGTTATTTACTAGTTAAATGGTAATTACCCCTATCTCTTTTTTTTCTAGCCCACTGCATTTAGATGGATTCCCATATAAGTCCTTTTTCTATTTTGTCTTTGATTGTGAATTGAATGAAAGAGAAAAAATAGAATAATTTATAAACAAGGAAACGCAATGACTAAAACCGTATACATATTTATTTACATAAGGTAGAAAGGAAAAACGGTCTATCAAAGTAGTTCTGACAATTCAGTAATATTCTGAATTGTCAGAACTACTTCGACCCGATATATTTTAGTGAAAAAGATCAAAAAATAAAAAAGAAGTGTAGTAAGGTAATAGAATATTAAAGTAGAAGTAGAAAAAATAGATTAAGTACTAATTCATTGGTTGGTTGTATCATTAACCATTTTTTTTTGTGCGAGGAACTTACCATGAATCCACTTATTTCTGCTGCTTCCGTTATTGCTGCTGGATTGGCTGTAGGGCTTGCTTCTATCGGACCTGGGGTTGGTCAAGGTACTGCTGCGGGCCAAGCCGTAGAAGGTATTGCGAGACAACCAGAAGCAGAGGGTAAAATACGAGGTACTTTATTGCTTAGTCTGGCTTTTATGGAAGCTTTAACAATTTATGGACTGGTCGTGGCATTAGCTCTTTTATTTGCAAATCCTTTTGTTTAATGTTTAATTTCATCGTAGAATAAAAATGTAAAAAAAAAAAGAATAAAAGCATAACCATAACTAATAAATTTGAGAATTCTCAAATTCCATTAATAATAATAAGCGGAGTGATACAAAAAGAACTCTGTTCTTTGTTAGTCCTATCTATAAGGGGAGAGCATATGAAAAATATAACCGATTCTTTTGTTTCCGTGGGGCACTGGCCATCCGCTGGGAGTTTCGAGTTTAATACCGATATTTTAGCAACAAATCCAATAAATCTAAGCGTAGTGCTGGGTGTATTGATTTTCTTTGGAAAGGGAGTGTGTGCGAGTTGTGTATTTCAAGAATACGTTGGATTTAACCGGCTGCACTTTCTTTATATTTATGTATTCTTTTTTATATTTCTTATAGTATAAATAGGAACAAAAGGTGCACAATCTCGACGAATTACTTCGGAATTGGATTTTATTCAGAAATCATATGTAAGAACCATAGCATTTCGTGACTAATTGGTAAATGAACTTTGATTCTCTTCTCTATCAACCAATAATGTTGAGGTCTTTTACATGGTTAAAGATAAATTGTTTGAAGTCCAGGCACAGCATAGCATGGTACTCTTTCTACCACTACGTTAGTACCAAAAAAAAGGGTTAAAAAATGAAAAAGAATACAAAGAAAAAAGGAAGAATTAGGAATTTATCCGATGTAGAACACTCATATGGATAAAATTATTTGAACCATTAACTGTAAAGATGGGTCCCCCTTTTTTATCCACTGCCGAATCGACGACCTATGTATTGTATTTGTATAAAATATTTGTATAAAAAAAATTTTTTGGATGAAAAAAATCGAAATCTCATTCTATTCTAATAATAATGAGAATGAAGTTCATAATTCTATTAAATTTTCTTTCTATTTTCTTAGGATTTTGATTTAATTTATCATAGCATATAAAGAAGAAAAAATTTTCTTCTTTTCTTCTTTAAAATCGTTTTCTTTTTGGAAAGAAGTTGTAAATAAAGAACAAATAAAGAAACAACTTTGCTGACAATTTTTTCTTTTTTGTCTGGTCTGAAGAGTCCTCCTAAGATTCTGATGTTAGATCAGTTTCGATATCTTTGAATAAGAACAGAAAAGAGAGGATAGGCTCATTCCGTTCAAAGATATGGGAATGCCCATTAATCAAAGAAAAGATAAAAGAAACAATTGAGCGTGAGAGCCAAATGAATTGAAAGATTCATGTTTGGTTCGGGAAGAGATATTATAGTTGTGAAATGAATGGAAAGATAATCTACTTTCATTAAATGATTTATTAGATAAGCGAAAACAGAGGATCTTGAGTACTATTCGAAATTCAGAAGAATTACGTAGAGGAGCCATTGAACAGCTCGAAAGAGCTCGGGTTAGATTACGCAAAGTAGAAATCGAAGCAGATGAGTATCGAACGAATGGATACTATGAGATAGAACGAGAAAAAGTAAATTTGATTAATGCTACTTGCAATAGTTTGGAACGATTAGAAAATTACAAAAATGAAACTCTTTTTTTTGAAAAACAAAGAGCAATTAATCAGGTCCGACAACAAGTTTTGCAACAAGCCTTACAACGAGCTCTAGGAACTTTGAATAGTTGTTTGAATATGGAATTACATTTTCGTACTATCAGTGCTAATATTGATATTCTCGGGTCTATGGAAGAAATAACTTATTAGCCTTTTTTACTCTAGTTTAGAGTTTAGGTATTATTTTTTACCTTTCCTTCCGAAAAATAAAAAAGAGATACTAATGGGAACCCTTCGAG